AAAGGAGTTTTCATTCCCGAGGAAGTACATATATTACCCGGATCCTCTTCCATAATGGTGCGGAACAATAGTATTGTTGGAGTAGATACACAAATTACTTTAAATATAAGAAGCCGGGTAGGCGGATTGGTCCGAGTAGAGAAAAAAAAAAAAAGGATTGAACTGAAAATCTTTTCTGGAGAGATCCATTTTCCTGGAGAGACAGATAAGATATCCTGCCATAGTGGCATCTTACTACTACCAGTCACGGGAAAAAAAAAGGCTAAGGAATCAAAAAAATGGAAAAATTGGATCTATGTCCAACGGATCACACCTCTCAAGAAAAAGTCTTTTGTTTTGGTTCGACCCGTAGTCAGGGATGAAATCGAAGACGAGATTCATTTAGCAACGCTTTTCCCCCACGATCTCTTGCAGGAAAGGGAGAGTTTACAACTTAGAATTGTTAAGTATATCCTTTATGGAAATGGCAAAACAGTTCGAGGAATTTCTCACACAAGTATTCAATCAGTTCGAACTTGTTTCGTCTTGAATTGGGACCAAGACAAAAAGGGTTCGTCTAGAGAGGAGGTTCATGCTTCCTTTGTTGAAGTAAGAGTCAATGATCTGAGTCGAGATTTCCTAAGAATGGACTTAGCGAAGTCCTCGTCTAACAGAAAAAGGAATGATCCGGCAGGGTCGGGATTGATCCCCGATAATGGATTAGCTTGCATGAATCTCAAACCTTTTTCTTCCAAGGGAAGGATTCAACAATCACTTACCCAACATCAAGGAACTAGTCGTACGTTGTTGAGTCGAAATCAGGAATGCCAGTCTTTGATCATTTTGTCATCATCTAATTGTTCTCGAATGGGTCCATTCAACGGTTTTAACTATAACAACAATGTGATAAAAGAATCAATTAAAAGGAAAGGGAATCTCCGAATTCCAATTAGGAATTCGTCGGGTCCTTTAGGGATTGTGCCTAAAATTGCGAATTTTTCTCCCTCTTACCACTTAATAACTCATAATCAGATCTTGGTAAAGAAATATTTGCTACTTGAGAATTTCAAACAGACTTTCCAAGTACTTAACTCTTATTTAATGGATGAAAGGGGGAGAATTTCGAATCCTAATCCATGTAGTAACCTGATTTTAAATCCATTCAATTTGAATTGGTATTCGCTCCATCCCGCCTATTGTGAAGAGACATCGACAATCATTAGCCTTGGACAGTTGATTTGTGAAAATGTATGTATATCCCAATATGGACCGCGCCTCAAATCTGGGCAGGTTCTAATTGTTCAGGTTGACTCTTTAGTAATAAGATCCGCTAAGCCCTATTTGGCTACTCCAGGAGCCACCCTTCATGGCCATTATGGGGCAATCCTTTACGAAGGAGATACATTAGTTACATTTATCTATGAAAAATCGAGATCTAGTGATATAACGCAAGGTCTTCCAAAAGTGGAACAAGTGTTAGAAGTGCGTTCGATTGATTCAATCTCAATGAACCTAGAAGAGAGGGTTGAAGATTGGAACGAATGTATAACAAGAATTCTTGGAATTCCTTGGGGATTCTTGATTGGCGCTGAGTTAACCATAGCACAAAGCCGTATCGCTTTGGTTAATAAGATTCAAAAGGTTTATAGATCCCAGGGGGTGCAAATCCATAATAGGCATATAGAAATTATTGTGCGTCAAATAACATCAAAAGTGTTGGTTTCAGAAGATGGAATGTCTAATGTTTTTTCACCTGGAGAACTCATAGGATTGTTGCGGGCGGAACGAACAGGGCGCGCTTTGGAAGAAGCGATCTGTTATCGAGTTGTCTTATTGGGAATAACGAGGGCGTCTCTGAATAATCAAAGTTTCATATCCGAAGCTAGTTTTCAAGAGACTGCTCGGGTTTTAGCAAAAGCCGCTCTACGAAATCGTATCGATTGGTTGAAAGGCCTGAAAGAGAACGTTGTTCTGGGGGGTATGATACCTGTTGGTACCGGATTCAAAGGATTAGTGTACCGTTCAAGGCAACGCAGCAACATTCCTTTGGAAATGAAAAAGAAGAATCTATTCGGGGGGGAAATAAGAGATATTTTCTTCCAACACAGAGAATTATTTGATTCTTGCATCCCAAAAAAATTCCATGATCCATCCTAATTTGCGGGATTTCATGATTTCTAAGAGCAAATTCATCCCTTTAACTTCACTTTCACTATCTAGTCCGGTTATTTGATTTGGTAATAAAGATAATAACGAATAGAAAGGAATTAATGGCTTGGCCCGTGTATCAACGGTCAATCTCCGGTAGAAGGTTCCGTCGGAACAATTATTTATTTAGGGTACCTCGTCTCTTAAAAAAAAAAAAGAGGAAGTGTGGGGAAAAATGACAAGAAGATATTGGAACATCAATTTGGAAGAGATGATGGAAGCAGGAGTTCATTTTGGGCATAAGACTAAGAAATGGAATCCTAGCATGGCACCTTACATCTCTGCAAAGCGTAAAGGGATGCATATTACAAATCTTACTAGAACTGCTCGTTTTTTATCAGAAGCTTGTAATTTAGTTTTTGATGCAGCGAGTACGGGAAAACAATTCTTAATAGTTGGTACCAAAAAAATAGCAGTTGATTCAGTCGCATCGGCTGCAATAAGGGCTCGGTGTCATTATGTTAATAAAAAATGGCTCGGTGGTATGTCAACGAATTGGTCCACTACAGAACTGAGACTTCGTACGTTCAGGAATTTGAGAGCGGAACAAAAGACGGGAAGACTCAACCGTCTTCCGAAAAGAGATGCAGCAATGTTGAAGAGACAATTATATCACTTGCAACCATATCTGGGTGGGATCAAATATATGACGGGGTTGCCTGATATTGTAATCGTCGTTGATCAGCAAGAAGGATATAAGGCTCTTCGCGAATGTGTAACTTTAGGAATTCCAACGATTTGTTTAATCGATACAAATTGTGACCCGGATCTTGCAGATCTTCCGATTCCAAGTAATGATGACTCTATAGCTTCAATTCGATTCATTCTTAACAAATTAGTCTCGGCAATTTGTGAGGGCCGTTCTAGCTCTATAACAAATCGTTGATTAATAATAAGTCAATGACTTCGGGAATTTTATGGATTTATGGAATCGGTTACTATTCCTGAATCTAAAAAAAAAAAGAGAGAAAAATCACTGGGGATTTTGTTTGGGGGATTCCTTGGTATCCGAAATACACGATTCAAGTAGGCGCGTCGAGAAAGAGATAGTGGAATCAAAATAATTCCTTTTTTAGTTCTACTTCTATCCGAGGGCAATATGAATGTTCTACCATGTTCCATCAACACCCTAAAAGGGTTCTACGATATATCCGGTGTGGAAGTAGGCCAACATTTCTATTGGCAAATAGGCGGTTTCCAAGTCCATGCCCAAGTGCTTATTACTTCTTGGGTCGTAATTGCTATCTTATTAGGTTCAACCACTATAGCTGTTCGAAATCCACAAACCATTCCGACCGACGGTCAAAATTTCTTCGAATATGTCCTTGAATTCATTCGAGACTTGAGCAAAACTCAGATTGGAGAAGAATATGGTCCTTGGGTTCCTTTTATTGGAACTATGTTCCTATTTATTTTTGTTTCTAACTGGTCAGGGGCTCTTTTACCTCGGAAAATCATAGAGCTACCTCATGGGGAGTTAGCCGCACCCACGAATGATATAAATACTACTGTTGCTTTAGCTTTACCCACGTCTGTGGCCTATTTCTATGCGGGTCTTACCAAAAAAGGCTTGGGTTATTTCGGTAAATACATTCAACCAACTCCAATCCTCTTACCAATTAACATCCTAGAAGATTTCACAAAACCCCTATCACTTAGTTTTCGACTTTTCGGGAATATATTGGCTGATGAATTAGTAGTTCTTGTTCTTGTTTCTTTAGTACCTTCAGTGGTTCCTATACCTGTCATGTTCCTTGGATTATTTACAAGTGGTATTCAAGCTCTTATTTTTGCAACTTTAGCTGCGGCTTATATAGGCGAGTCCATGGAGGGTCATCATTGACTAGCTTTGAAAAGAGCTTTCGCCTTTCTTTCGCTTATCCCAACCCAATGTATGGGCGGCTCGAGATAAGCTATTTGGGGAACATACTATATAGAAATACGGTATATACTATCTAGAGTAGTAGCAAAAAAGATTCCGATATGCTTTGTAAAAAAAGGGAAACTAAAAGATCTTTTTCCTAGGGTTCCCGGCCCATTTATACCCCCAATGAATATTCTATTTCTATTTGTTTGTTCAGTGAATTACGGCATTATGATTCCTAAAAAAAGGGGGGTTTAGGGTAGGTATATATATATATATAGGTAATGGCTAGAAGACAACTCTTGTGTATGTTCAAAGAAGGATTCTAGAATCCGGATGAATCTAAGATGTGAATAGTTGGTTTACGCTATGAAAGAAATGTATATGGTAGATATTGACTGATTTTCTATGAACCACCCCTCCATTTTATTTCCTATCCCACTGTGAATTTCAATGAGGATTCCAATAGAAGTCCTTCCGGTTCGTCTGTGACGAATGAATAAACAGATGAAATCAAGCATATAGAAGAGAAAGGGCGCAGAATTGAAAGCATGGTTCGGAACAAAGAAACGGAAGAACAAGAGTCGGATGCATTGATATTGATAAAGACTCCACGGATAGGAACTAAAAACGAGATATCGAAATAGTTCTGATGATTCAATCAGAGCATTACTTCAATACGAAGTTCTTAGTGACTTCAATCGTATAGATCTTAGTAATCGATCATAAGTCATAATTCATTGGTTGATTGTATCATTAACCATTTCTTGATTTTGGTGCGAGGAGCTTACCATGAATCCACTGATTTCTGCTGCTTCCGTTATTGCTGCTGGATTGGCCGTAGGGCTTGCTTCTATTGGACCCGGAGTTGGTCAAGGTACTGCTGCGGGCCAAGCCGTAGAAGGGATCGCGAGACAACCAGAGGCAGAGGGTAAAATACGAGGTACTT